ATAACTAGTTATTTCGGTTTTTTACTAGTGGCTTTAACTATAGCTTCAGCTCTATTTATCGGTTTGAGCAAGATACGACTTATTTAAATTTCAAATCGAAATTCGAAAGAATTCAGAAAGGAAATCTTTCTGTGAGATTCTGTGTATTCTATAGTTACTTACTGTGTCAATTATAAATTCTCAGTCATTGAGATTCATGTCAATTCGGATTAATATTTAGGTATAGATATTACCTCTTTTTTTTTTTCTACTTTTCAAAAAATTGAAATGATTGAAGTTTTTCTATTTGGAATCGTGTTAGGTCTAATTCCTATTACTTTGGCTGGCTTATTCGTAACTGCATATTTACAATACAGGCGTGGTGATCAGTTGGACCTTTGATTAATTAACATTTCTTTTTTTTTTTTTTTTTTTTTTATTGGCCTCCTCTTTAATTCATAGGAGGTCAAATTCTAATTGGATCTACGAAGAAAAAATCACGCTCTGTAGGACTTGAACCTACGACATCGGGTTTTGGAGACCCACGTTCTACCGAACTGAACTAAGAGCGCTTTCTTATCAGAATAAGATAAGACTGTAAAGAAAAGGATTCTTTTTCTAATTCTAATACATTTTTTTTCTAATTCTAATACATTTTATATATATATATATATATATATATATATATATATATATATATATATATATATATATATAGATTCTATATATATAGAATATAGTTTCCTAAAAATGAATGTTTCCGTGCAATGCAATTTGCATGGATCTCCATTGATTCCTCGTTACTGCTCCGTTGAGCAGTAATAGGTAGGGATGACAGGATTTGAACCCGTGACATTTTGTACCCAAAACAAACGCGCTACCAAGCTGCGCCACATCCCTTCAATTATTCTATAGTGTCATTGTAAAGAATTCCTGTCTTGTTTTCCACATCCCTATTTTCTCCATTGAGGAAGACTATTTTTCTGCCCATTTCGTCTTTTTGGTCTCAGTTAACATATAATAATAAGAAAAGGAAAATAATTAAATTATATATATACAAAATATACAACCCATCATAAAAAATAAATGAGTAGTTTTTGGAACTACTCCCTAAGCCTAAGAAAGGATGTATTTTTTTCTGTTTTGATTTTTAAAAAATGAAAATCTTATGGATCGTTGGACATTTCAATTTGAATTAGGGATTCTGTATACAACTCTAAGTGATTCTTAACTACATATACATCTGATCATATATGCATTAGCTTTATGTATTACAACATTATCTTTATGTATTACAATAAATAAAAAGGAGGTTTTTCAATGCGAGATCTAAAAACATATCTCTCCGTGGCCCCAGTACTAAGTACGCTATGGTTCGGGGCTTTAGCAGGTCTATTGATAGAGATTAATCGTTTTTTCCCGGATGCGTTGACATTCCCCTTTTTTTCATTCTAGTTATTGACTTGGGAAGGAATGAAGAAGAGTAGAGATACAATCAAATATCTGTGACTAATCCCCCTCCCTTTTTTTTCTCTTTTTTCCCTTTTTTTTTTCTTATTTTTAAAATAAGGGACGAAAGAGAAAGAATCAAAGTGGATTCAATGTCTGCTAGACTCGGATTCAAATTCAAATTAAACGAATTAAATTAGAATAATTATTAAATTTAGAATAATCAAATGAATATTCATAATAGAGGCATGAGATAGAGTAATAAAATGCGGGTCTAGGGCAAGAATGCAAGACCTTTAACTGAAATACCGTCCTTCGGGTTTAAATAGAGTTTCAAAATCATTGTCTTACTTATCATTTACTATGGCTTTGCTTGGATTTATTATTACTTTAATTGATTTTGATCTTTTAGAATTGGATTTCAAGTTAGTAACTTCTATTTTTTCCTTCCTTTCTTTTTTTTTTTTTCGTTTTGAATCAAAATAGAAGAGTTGAGTAAATCAAAAATCCAAAGGAGGTTCATGGCCAAGAGGAAAGATGCGCGAGTAACGGTGATTTTGGAATGTACCAGTTGTATCCGAAATGGTGTTAAAAAGGCATCAACGGGCATTTCCAGATATATTACTCAAAAGAATCGGCACAATACGCCTAATCGATTAGAATTGAGAAAATTCTGTCCCTATTGTTTCAAACATACGATTCATGGGGAAATAAAGAAATAGACCGAACCAAGTATGTCTTATCTTTCAAAGAGGGTAAAAATGACATTATATAGAATAGAACATATTGAAATATATATAGACCATATATAAATAAAAAAATCCTCTTTCTGCTTACAATGACAATTAAGAATTAGGATTTTCGGGATAAGAAATAAACAAAACAAACAAACCATGGATAAATCCAAGCGACCTTTTCTTAAATCCAAGCGATCTTTTCGTAGGCGTTTGCCCCCGATTCAATCGGGGGATCGAATTGATTATAGAAACATGAGTTTAATTAGTCGATTTATTAGTGAACAAGGAAAAATATTATCTAGACGAGTGAATAGATTAACCTTGAAACAACAACGATTAATTACTATTGCTATAAAACAAGCTCGTATTTTATCTTTGTTACCCTTTCTGAATAATGAGAAGCAATTTGAAAGAACCGAGTCAACCGCTCGAATTACTAGTCTTAGAACCCGAATGAAATAGGCTTATTCTTTGTTCACTTGAATCAGAATTCCAATCCGAACTCAAACGCGGATTGATCGTTTGTTCGATAAATCCAAGAATCCAGATTTGATTATCGTGTCGTAAGAAAAAAAAAAAAAAGAATCGGAAAAAATTTGACTACTTTCGCATTTGTCTCATAGTAATTTCGACTCCACCTTCCCGGAGTTTATTCTCCGGGGAACTCCGTTTAAATTTTTCCGGTGTATTCTTTACCAAGCTACTTCTTTTGTTTTTCTGATTTCGTTGGAAATCATATAAAGACAATTCCTATTTGATATAGCTATTTGGGCTAGTATTTTACGATTAAGAAGCAACTGTCCCTTGTATAGATCATGTATTAATTTACTATAACTATAGGATACTCCCCTTTCTCGAATTACTGCGTTTATCCGAGTGATCCACAAACGACGAAAATTTCTCTTTTGCTTATCCCTATCCCGATGAGCCGAAACCAAAGCTCTTATTTTCTGTTGAGTAATAGTTCGAGTAAGTCTTGAATGAGCCCCTCGAAAACTTGAGGCAAATAAACGAATTTTTGTTCTACGTCTACGAGCTGTATATCCGCGTTTAATTCTGGTCATTGAATAAATAAAACTTTCACAAATAACTAATTGATTTCTTTTCTTTCAGTTATTCTTTTACCCGCCTTGGTCTATTAATAACCAAACGGATTTTTCCAATGTATAAAATAACAATTCCAATGGCTTTGGCTACTATAACCTTCCCGACCACGATTTTTTCTTTTGCTAGGTGTCAAAAATATAGTCAATAAAAAAAAAATAGATATAAATTAAATGGATAAAGAAATAGTGGATTCCATCGTTTCTATGGTTACTTCTTAAACGGTGAGGTCTTCTCTATACACCGGAGCCTTTAACTTCATTTAATCAATGTTGTTGGTAACTTGTATAGTTCACACCACACTCTTTGGCTCTACCCATGAATTATCTAGTAACAGGTCTTTCACAATAAGAGCCACCTATATAGTAACGGTATTTAATTATGAAAGTTAGCTGGGGTAGCTGACCCTCGTAGTCCGTTCTTGACCGAGTGGGAACTTTCTTTTTATGTTTTTTTTTTTGAATTTCAATAAGATTTCCTCCGCTTAATGGATAACCATTTGCTACCAATGGAGAATTGCTTCTCATCTTAAATTCAGGTGATTGGATTTGCACCAATCGAAACCATAAACTTTATACACAATAGAAGGATGAATTTTCTTATTTTTAGATAGTGAATGGAGTTCCTTCTTCCATTCTATCTTATTCACAGGTACTGATCATTCATACTGGAAAGCGGTTTTCTTGCTCCAGCTCATGATCTAAACGAGTCGCACATACACCCTAGTACATGTTCCTCGACGCTGAGGACATCCCCGAAGCGCGGGGGATTTCGTGACATTTCGAATTGGCTGTCTTGTATTTCTAATAAGTTGTTTAATAGTTGGCATGTTGAAGCATATACATAATGGGCTGGTTTAGATTGATCCTAACCGGATAATTTTGAATTTTTTCTATTTAATAGAATAGTAAACTCGGAGATAAAATCTCAAATTACGGATTTACACAAAATCCATTTTTTTTTCATTCAACTGCTACAAGATCAACAATTCCATAAGCTTGGGCTTCTGTTGCTGACATAAAAACGTCTCTTTCCATGTCTTCAGATACAACCCATAAGGGTTTGCCCGTCCTTTGTACATAAACCCTTGTGAGGGTTTCGCGTAGTTTCAGCAGTTCTTCCGCTTCCAGGATAAATTCTCCCGTTTGCGCCTCATAAAAAGAACTAGCAGGTTGATGGATCATTACCCTGATGATAGAAGGGTTCTCTATCTGGTGTGATGAAACGAACAGAAAAGAAAGATAAAGAGAAATAGGAAAGGAAGATAGAATTGAACAACCGTACGGGCATCATCTTTTGTGCATTGCATACGGCTCTACAATCAAATTGATCCTTACTTTCCATCTTTCCATTCAAGAAAGATCAAGATAGAATCTATCAGCCCCAGATGGGTAAATGATCAAATTGCCACCCTTCCTTTCACGGGAGTTAAAAAATACTATGATGGCTCCGTTGCTTTCTATTTTTAAATAGATTCTTTTTTTGTCTTTGATTCAGCAATCCCAAAGTTTCTTTTTGATCCAACCAAAAAAAGAAAAATCTTTCTTTTTCGCACCCCCTTTTTTCTAACATAATTATTGATTATTGTTAAGAGCCCTTCGGTGTGAAAACAAAAAAGTTTGTGACGCTAAATTCGACTTCCGATAGATAAGAGCAAATCGGAAATACCTTTTATCCCATACTACTCTCTCGATACATAATCAAATTTTGTGAAAAAAAAAACACTACAAA